AGAGTAAAGAAAAATTTATTGATTTTCATTGATTGATATCAATCGATTTACCAATAACGAAAGGATTACCCGTCGTAAAGGAATCCCTGCCGCTCTCACTCAAGTGCCTACCCATGCAGAAGATTGATATCAATCAATTATATGACTCGTGTTTTTTCTTTCTTACAACATGGCGTTTGAACTAAAATATATAGGTTTGTGAAATCATAAGAATATACTTCTTATTTCCTTGGGATTGTAGTTCAATTGGTCAGAGCACCGCCCTGTCAAGGCGGAAGCTGCGGGTTCGAGCCCCGTCAGTCCCGACGAATCCAATCATACATCAACTCATCTTTCCATTTTATGTGAAAGGGGACAAAGGGCAGAATCTCATTCCCAACAGGGGATCTTCTTTCTGTTTTCTCATCAAACTCATATGGTAATTTTCTCATCCCTTTCAACTAATCCCGATCTCAAACTAAGATATGGTCATCTCCCTTTCTATAAACGGGAATCCTTTCATTTGTTCTTTCCTTACTTTTTTTATTATTAAGGGTCCATTGAAGAAAGAATAAGAAAGACTTAAATCTAGTGAATTTGGTGGAATATTCAATCTTTTTTTTAATACTAATACCAGGACTCATCTTTATCACACTTTGTTTGTCTTCCAATAAAATGAAAATCATTAATAAGGTTTAGATCTAAACCTTATTAATGATTTTCATTTCGATTCTATTGTTTATGATTTACGTTGGTGACCACTCATGGAAGTAGAAAGGTGGTGGTTAGATGATACTTCATCACAGATGATTCTAAAATGAAGATGGTGGGGTTTGAAGAGAAAAGAATGGAAAAAAATGAAGGAATTCTTGATTGGATCGGGAATCCCATTTTGGATTCAATATGGATCAAATTGATTTCTATGTGATACTTTTTTCAATTCTCGACGATGAATCAATTTGATAGCTCAGATATTGTTCATGATACTGATATGATTCAATCTCTATGGGATTGAATCCCGAGTGATTTATTGTGAAGTAAAAAAACAATGAGATTATGGAAGTCAATATTCTCGCATTTATTGCTACTGCACTGTTCATTCTAGTTCCAACTTCTTTTTTACTTATAATTTACGTAAAAACGGTCAGTCAAATTAATTTGACTGAAACTTGACTTCTTAGTTGTCAATGATTGAAGAAAGAAAATGAAAAGGATTCCACAATGCCGCGTCTTATCAATAAGTGGACTAGAATCAACAGTATTTTATGAGATCTGATAATATGGTAGAAAGAAGTCATATTTATGACTTCTTTCTACCATATTATCTATTAATGTTATTATAGAAATAAGGTTGTAGTCCTTCTAGAGTCCGTTTCTCCCCCATACTACGAGTGAAAGGGAAAATGTAAAGACTGCCATTAAAGCAGCCCAAGCGATACTTACTATATCCATGTGAATTATGTCTCCGATTTAGATTTGAAATAGAACATATAATAACCATTAGTGCTCACTATATAAATAATACACAGATCATATTGGAATCAATAGCACAGAGTCAAAAGGGTATTTTGCTTTTAATATTGATGACCCAATCCAATGAAATCTACTTATAACAAGCAAGTTCCTATATGATTTCTAGTAGAATCGGGAAAGATGAAGTACAAGCAAAATATGCAGTGACATCCAAGGATGTATCAAGGCAATGGGTCTTTGTGACTCATATTTATTATAGTATGTAGTAATCAAAGACCGATTCTATATTCTTTCTTTCATAAACAATATAATAAAAGGAAGAAAGAATATAGAACAAGAGAAATTACCAATATATATTACCATTTGATCTAATCCTTACTGTCTCCCGATTGTTTCACAGAGAAAGTCGGGAGACAGTCTCTTACATTCTTAACAAGGGTTACCAAAATCAATTCTTTTTCCACTTTTCTATCAAAACCAATTATCCATCCAATCTAAATATATTTTGAATGCCTGAGCATTCAGAGACTCGTCTAAGTCTGTATACAAAAAAAATTCTGCCCGTTCCACAACTAATTCAATTCTTCATCCAACTATCCCATCTAATTCAAGACCCAGTCAGTAAACACTACATTATTAGGAAAGGGAATCCACGAGACAGTCTTGCAGTCTTGATATCCCTTCTTACTAACCTATAATCTTTCCTTGAATCAAGGATTTTATTTATTTACTCTTTATTTTTATTTATAGTATGGGAGGGTTTAGAGATAAAGTTTATAGAACCCCCGAATGTTTAGAATAAAGCAAGTATCAACATTTTGTCTGCTTCTTGTGAATAATTCGGCAACTTTGATCAGAACAGAATGGGGAATTGATACTCTTTTGTTGATCAGGCGACACCCGGATTTGAACTGGGGAAAAAGGATTTGCAGTCCCCCGCCTTTAACCACTCGGCCATGCCGCCAAAAGGATACAACAAAATAGATGAAAAAATTCCCCGCCTTTTTGGGGATTTACTGAACTTCTCTTTATTTATTGTACTTGTATCTTGAATCCTCTTTTTCTTAATCCCTTTACTAATAATATTCTTTATAAAAATCCTTCTCAATTCTCAATTATAACAACAATTATATGAATATGCACGTGTGTAATATAAATATAAACTTCTTAAGTACTTTAATGATGTACCGGAAAATACAACATTTTTATTACTTGACCAACCATCTGGAGAAGCAAATACAATGGGTACACTAATCAATAAGATTGATGGAGTAGCAATTAATGCAAAAACAGCTAATTGGAAAGAAAGAGTCATTATTTATTCTACGAATTACTAAAAAATAGGTAAAAACAAATATATCTTTTCTGTTTCTACGAGTCCTTTTTTGAACAATGGAATCCGCGAAAAGACTAAGTGCTAAACTTAAAAATTCAATTTTATAAGGATTGGAGAATATTCATAAATGGTCAAAGTATTCATTTTCTATATCTTATACAAAACTCCATAAGTCTAAGTGGCAGAATTCTGTTTCCAGGAATGATTTATTATCATTTATTTCCATTTGTATCTGTTGAAAGTTCCAAAATGCAAGTTTCAATTTGAGTAGAAAATTCGCTTTCTTTTCTCCGTTTATCTGTCTTTCATATGATACATTTCATCATCTAGTGAGTTGGGTAAAATTTTATGTGATTCTGTAAACAGAATATAAATTCCATCATTGCTAGATCGATTTATATGAGTTGATGAAGAATGAACCAATAATGTGATATGGGATTTTTTCGATAAATGGTAAATTTGAAATGCTCCGGGATGGAAATGAGGGAATGTCTACAATACCTGGATTTAATCAGATACAATTTGAAGGATTTTGTAGGTTCATGGATCAGGGCTTTACGGAAGAACTGTATAAGTTTCCAAAAATTGAAGATATAGATCAAGAATTTGAATTTCAATTATTTGTGGAAACATGTCAATTAGTAGAACCGTCGATAAAAGAGAGAGATGCTGTGTATGAATCACTCACATATTCTTCTGAATTATATGTATCCGCGGGATTAATTTGGAAACCCAGTAAGGAGATGCAAGAACAAACTATTTTTATTGGAAAAATTCCTTTAATGAATTCCTTGGGAACTTCTATAGTAAATGGAATATATAGAATTGTGATCAATCAAATATTGCAAAGCCCCGGTATTTATTACCACCGGTCAGAATTGGACCATAACGGGATTTCGGTCTATACCGCTACCATAATATCAGATTGGGGAGGAAGATCAGAATTAGAGATTGATCGAAAAGAAAGGATATGGGCTCGTGTGAGTAGGAAACAGAAAATATCTATTCTAGTTCTATCATCAGCTATGGGTTCGCATCTAAGAGAAATTCTAGAAAATGTTTGCTACCCTGAAATTTTCTTGTCTTTCCTGAATGATAAGAAAAAAATCATTGGGTCAAAAGAAAATGTCATTTTGGAATTTTATCAACAATTTGCTTGTTGTATAGGTGGGGATCCAGCATTTTCTGAATCCCTATGTAAGGAATTACAAAATAAATTCTTTCAACAAAAATGTGAATTGGGAAGGACTGGTCGACGAAATATGAATCAGAGACTGAACCTTAATATACCTCAGAACAATCTATTTTTATTACCACGAGATATATTGGCAGCTGCGGATCATTTGATTGGGATGAAATTTGGAATGGGTACACTTGACGATACGAATCATTTGAAAAATAAACGTATTCGTTCTGTAGCGGATCTCTTACAAGATCAATTCGGATTGGCCCTGGTTCGTTTAGAAAATGTGGTTCGAGGGACTATATGTAGAGCAATTAGGCAGCATAAATGGATACCAACCCCTCAAAATTTGGTAACTTCAACCTCATTAACAACCACTTATGAATATTTTTTCGGCTTACACCCATTATCTCAAGTTTTGGATCGAACGAATCCATTGACACAAATAGTTCATGGGAGAAAATCGAGTTTTTTGGGCCCGGGAGGATTGACAGGGCGAACTGCTAGTTTTCGAATACGAGATATCCATCCTAGTTACTACGGACGTATTTGTCCAATTGACACGTCTGAAGGAATCAATGTTGGACTTATTGGATCTTTAGCAATTTATGCGAGGATGGGTTCTGGGGGGTCTCTAGAAAGCCCTTTTTTTGATATTTCGGAGAGATCTAAAAAAATACGGATGCTTTCTTTATCACCAAGTATAGATGAATACTATATGGTAGCGACGGGAAATTCTTTGGCCCTGAATCAGGGTATTCAGGAAGAACAGGTTGTTCCGGCTCGATACCGTCAAGAATTCCTAACTATTGCGTGGGAACAGGTTCATCTTCGAAGTATTTTTCCCTCCCAATATTATTCTATTGGAGCTTCCCTCATTCCTTTTATCGAGCATAATGATGCAAATCGGGCTTTAATGAGTTCTAATATGCAACGTCAAGCAGTTCCACTTTCTCGGTCCGAGAAGTGCATTGTTGGAACTGGATTGGAACGCCAAGCAGCTCTAGATTCAGGGGTTCTCGCTATATC